CAATACCGTCGCCCACTTGAAGTACGGTACCCGTATTTACAATCTTTACTTCCCTGTTATATTGCTCAATACGCTCTCGGATAATATTACTAATCTCGTCGGCTCGAATGGTTACCATGAGTATTTGTTAATTTTTTTTTGAAAAAAAAAAGATAATGCCTACGGTAGAAGGGCTAATCGATTATTTCTTTCATCGCCCCAAACATGTCAATATTAGCACTGATGGTACGTAAATGTAACTCCTTGGTTAAACAACGATTCAAAGTTCCTAGAGCTCCTTCTAAGGCTTGGTGAAAAATTCGTTGTCGAACTTGATTAATTGCTCTTTGTTGTTCAAAAAGAATCGTTTCATTTTTGTAATTTTCTAATTGTTCTAAAGTCTTATAAGTTGAATTAATCAAATTCAATTTTTCTCGTTCTATCTCAGAATAGCCGTTCACTCGAAACTGGTCTGCTTCTATTTCTATTTTCTGTAAGCGGGTCCGGGCTTTTTCCAACTGTTCAACGGCCCCCTCACGTAGTTCTTCTGAATTTCGAATAGTATTCAAAATCCTTTGTTTTCGATTATCTAATAAATCACTTAATGAAAGTAGATTATCTTTCCATTCATTGCAAAATTTCCATGATCCCTTCCCGAACCAAACATGAATCTTTCGATTCATTTGGCTCTCACGCTCAATTATTTCAATTACTTATGGTAAATTCCCATATCTTTTGTTACTGGAATGAGCCTATCCTCTCTTCTCGATTAATAATTCATATGCAAAAATAAAAAAAAAGATCAAAATTAATCAAAAACCAGAATATTTGTAGGACTCTTCTGACCAAACAAGTAATTGTCAGTAAAGTTGTTTCTTATTCTTTTCTTCAAATCCAACGAATTTACTTTATGCACAGGTTATCGATTCAACATTCGATTAAGAATGAGGGAAATCCCCATTTTTCAAAAAGGAAGGTTCCAATTTTTTTTTTCGACATGAGTGCTCTATACCGAAAAAAATTCCCAACTATTCATTTAGAATCCTTTGATATATTAACATATTAGTAGAAAGAATACCTTGCTCTGTCTAGACTTCAAACAGTTTAGCTTTAACCATGCTAATGTCCCTACGTTATCAGTTGATAGAGAATCAAAGTATATTTACTGATGAATTGCGAAATGCTATGGTTCTTAAAGATGATTTTTGAATTTATTCAAAAGTAATTCGCAGGATCGTGCACCTTTTATTTACTAATTAAAAAAAAATGCAGCTGATTCAATTCAGCCTATTCGTGAAATAAACAACCCGCACACACTCCCTTTCCAAAAAAAATCAATACACCAAGGACTAGACTTAGATTTATTGGATTTGTTGCTAAAATATCAGTATTAAACCCGAAACTCCCGGCGGATGGCCAGTGACCCAAAGAAACGAAAGAATCGGTTACATTTTTCATAAGATCTCTCCTTCTCTTATAGACAGAATATTATCTATTTAATTATCATATTTCATAATATTTATAATTTTGATTTTTTTATTTACTATTTAGAAATTTATTTTATATTTTAGAATTAAAAAATAGTAAATCGAGTCAAAAATATATTTGATTTTTATTAGAAATAGATTTTTTTATTGTAAATTTCTAAAAATTGCTAACTAAGAACAATAGTTAATAGTTATTAGACTTTGATATCAGGTCTAGTGTCAATTTCAACATATCTTCTTTGTTTTTGTTGTTATAACACTTCCTTTAAATTTTAAAATAAACTAATACAGGGTAACGAAGAAAGCGAGAAGGGGAAGGAAGAAAGCGAGAAGGGGAAGGAAGAAAGCGAGTCGGTCTACTAAAATTCCTCATCCTCCAATCAGCCCTTCTCGTGGGTTATTGTACCAATAAAACTAACTATAAATAATTAATTGTTAATTGTAGGAGTTAAATCTTGATATAATTCGAATTCGATCAAAGCAAGCAGCAAATTCAAAAACTGGCAAAAAATATTATTTTTTATCAGATTAAACAAAAGGATTCGCAAATAAAAGTGCTAATGCTACAACCAGTCCATAAATTGTTAAAGCTTCCATAAAAGCCAAACTAAGTAATAAAGTACCTCGTATTTTTCCCTCCGCCTCTGGTTGTCTTGCGATACCTTCGACAGCTTGGCCCGCAGCAGTACCTTGACCAACTCCAGGTCCAATAGAAGCAAGCCCAACGGCCAACCCAGCAGCAATAACGGAAGCGGCAGAAATCAATGGATCCATGATAAATTCCTCGCATCAAAAAAAAGAAATAGTTAATGATACAATCAACCACTAAATTATGATTTAATTATTCCATCGATAGATTGTCATCCAGTCAAAGTAACGTAACTAAGAGTTCAAAATTGAAGTAATGAGATTATTGAATCAGCAGAACTGCTTCGATATCAATTTTGTAGTTTCTATCCACAGAGTTTTGGTGAATTCATATAACTTTTTGTTTTTCCCTTTCTTTCTTTGTTCCGAATCAATCATTCTTTAAATTCGAACTCTTCCTTCTTTAATTCTTAATTTAATCTCTTTATTCACTTCACAGTTTCAAACGAAAAAACGAAAAGAAAGACTTTTATTGGAATCCCTATCAAAATTCTTGGGAGTCGCGGGACAGATTAAGATTAGATATATCTATTTGCTCATATATAACTAGCCTAATATTACATATACACACCCTTCTTCCATAACGTAAACCAACTCTTTATATCTTAAATTCAATTTGAATTCTAAAATCATTTTTTTAGAAATATTTATTTTATAAAGAAAAGTTGTTTATTTTACAGTCATTAGACAGATTTCATAGATTATATATTAGATATGTTTGTTTATTTTAATCCCACCCTCATAAACCTAAACAACGCACTTTTTTTCATGTTTTGTAAACTCTTCTTTTCCTTTTATTTATCGTTATCTTATCTAAAATTGGTACAATCAATCTAATCTAAACGATCTAAATGAACGAATTCAGTAGTCTGAATCATTGCATATAAATAGAAGTTTTACGTTCTTCATGTAATTTAGTTTTTTTTCTTTTGGTTAATCGTTGGATTGAATAAAACCGACTGAAATGGGAATTGCTTTATAGAACCTTTTTTTTATTTACAATGTGCGATTAAACAAAAAAATAAATCAAGAATTCTTATTCAGATTATGACTCCTAAGATTGGGTTGAATGAAATGAACAAAACAATCAAGCCAATCTACAACGAATATTCATTGTAAGAAGATATAAATGAATCAAGCAAATTTTAGATTTTAGGAAAAAGATCTTTTAGATCTCTTTCCTTTTTTTGAATTCCAAAATATTACAAATATCGTAATCTATTTCTTTAGATCGTATAGACTTTTTTGTCTATTTATGTATAGAGTTATGTTTACGAAGTAGATTATCTTGAGCAAGACATGCATTGCCTTGCATTAAACCGAAGAAGATTATTTCGAAACTTAATTAATGATGCCCCTCCATAGATTCACCTATATAAGCCGCAGCTAAAGTTGAAAAAATAAGAGCCTGAATACCGCTTGTAAATAATCCAAGGAACATAACAGGTATAGGAACCACCAAAGGTACTAAAGAAACAAGAACAACAACTACTAATTCATCCGCTAATATATTTCCGAAAAGTCGAAAACTAAGTGATAAAGGTTTTGTGAAATCTTCTAAAATATTAATGGGTAAAAGGATTGGAGTTGGTTGAATGTATTTACCGAAATAACCCAATCCTTTTTTACTAAGGCCCGCATAAAAATATGCTATTGACGTAAGTAAAGCTAAAGCAACCGTAGTATTTATATCATTCGTAGGTGCGGCTAACTCTCCATGAGGTAACCTTATAATTTTCCAAGGTAAAAGCGCCCCTGACCAATTAGAAACAAAAATAAATAGAAACAGAGTTCCAATAAAAGGAACCCATGGACCATATTCCTCTCCAATCTGAGTTTTGCTCACGTCTCGAATAAATTCAAGGACATATTCGAAGAAATTCTGACCGTCAGTAGGAACGGTTTGTGGGTTTCGAACAGCTACAATAGCTGAACCTAATAAAATAGCAATTACAACCCAAGAAGTAATAAGTACTTGGGCATGAACTTGGAAACCCCCAATTTTCCAATAGAAATGCTGGCCTACTTCCACACCAGATATATCATATAATCCTTTAAATATTTTGATGGAACATGATAGAATATTCATATTATCCTCTGAAAGAAAGAAAACTTTTTAAGAAATTATTTTGATTCCACTATACTATCCTTTTTTACTTGTCCGTGCCCGCTTGAATTGTATATTTTGGATTAAGAACTAATCACATAATATCCTCCTCCGCCTTATTTTTTTATTTCTTTCGTGCAATTCAGAAATAGAGTACCAGATTCCATTAATCTATGGAATTCACAAAATAATTTCTTTCTATTATTATTAATCAGAGATTTCGTATATAGCTAGAATGACCCTCACAAATTGCAAATACTAATTTATTAAAAATAAATCGGATTGAAGCTATCGCGTCATCATTCGCTGGAATCGAAATATCCGCGAGATCCGGGTCGCTGTTTGTATCAATTAAACAAATTGTTGGAATTCCCAAAGTGATACATTCGCGAAGAGCCGTATATTCTTCTTGCTGATCAACGATTATTACAATATCAGGTAACCCCGTCATATATTGAATCCCGCCCAAATACGTTTGCAAATGAGATAACTGTCTCTTCAATTGAACCACATCCCCTTTCGGAAGGCGGTTCAGCCTTCCGGTCTTTTGTTCCATTCTCAAGTCCCTGAACTTTTGAAGTCTCTTTTCTGTAGTGGACCAGTTTGTTAAAATACCGCCGAGCCATTTTTTATTAACATAATGACACCGAGCACTTATTGCAGCCCGCGCTACTGAATCAGCTGCTTTCTTTTTTGTACCAACAATTAAGAATTGTTTTCTCATACTTGCTGCATCAAAAACTAAATCACAAGCTTCCGATAAAAAACGAGCAGTTCTAGTAAGATTTGTAATATGAATACCTTTACGCTTCGCCGAGATATAAGGTGCCATTCTCGGATTCCATTTTCTGGTAGCATGACCAAAATGAACTCCTGCTTCCAGCATTTCGTCCAAATTAATGTTCCAATATTTTCTTATCATTTCTCCCCACACTTCCTCTCTTTTTTTTTCAAAGAAAAAAGGGGAGACGAGGTACCCTTAAATAAATAATTGTTCCGATGGAACCTTCCCTTTTCTCGGAGTTGGGCCTTGATACACGATCCAAGCGATTAATTTCTTTGCTATTTTTTATTACTATTAACAAATTACATGTAAATGTAACAAATCACAGGACCGCAAAAAATTCAAAGTACTGATCTTAGAAATCATTCAATCCTATAAACGCTTGTTCTGATGTATCATAGAAATTTTTCGAAATGCAAAAATCAAATAACTTTCTGTGGTGGAATAAAATATCTCTTATTTCCCCTTCGAATAAATTGTTTTTTTGTTTTTTTAAAGAAATGTTCTTACGTTGCTTTGAGCGGTGCACTAATCCTCTGAATCCGGTACCAACGGGTATCATACCACCGAGAACAACGTTTTCTTTCAGACCTTTCAACCAATCAATACGACTGCGGAGAGCTGCTTTTGATAAAACGCGAGCAGTTTCCTGAAAACTCGCTTCGGCTATGAAACTTTGAGTATTCAGCGAGGCTCTCGTTATTCCCAAGAATATGGCTCGGTAACAGATCGCTTCTTCCAAAGCGCGTCCCGTCCGTTCCGCTCGCAACAATCCTATTTGTTCCCCGGGTGAAAAAACATTAGACATTCCATCTTCTGAAACCAAGACTTTTGATGTTATTTGACGTACAATAATTTCGATATGCCTATTATGGATTTGTACCCCCTGGGATCGATAAACCTTTTGAATTTTATTAACCAAAGAGATACGACTTTGCACTATAGTTAGCTCAGCACCGATCAAGAATCTCCAAGGAATTCCAAGAATTCTTGTTATACACCCGTTCCAACCCGCAACTCTCTTTTCTAGGTTTATCGATATTGAATCAATTGAGCGCACTTCTAATACTTGTTCCACTTTTGGAAGGCCCTGCGTTATATCACCAGATCTCGATTTTTCATATATAAATGTAACTAATGTATCTCCTTTATAAAGGATTTCTCCATAATGACCATGAACAGTTGCTCCTGTAGTGGCCAAATAAGGCTTAGCCAATCTTAGTCCTATAGAGTCGACATGAACAATTATAACTTGACCTGATTTTAGGTGTGGTCCATTTTTGGCTATACATACATTTTCACAAATAAACTGTCCCAGATTAATTATTGTGAATGTTTCTTCACAATAATTAGAATGATAATTTTGATGGAGAAAATACCAATTTAATTTTAATGGATGAGAAACGCTGTTATTGCATGGGTCCAGATTAACCATTCTCCGTTTCTCATCCATTAAATAATATTTAAATATTCGAAAAATCTGTTTGAAATTGTCAAGTTTCAAATATTTAGTTACCGAAATCTGATTATGCGTTAGTACATGGTAAAATGAATAAAAATTCGCGATTTGAAGGGCTGTTCCTAAAGGGCCCAAGGAATTCCTAATTGTAATTGTAGGATCTCTTTTAGTTGATTCGTTTATTCCATTGTGATATTTTATATCGTTTAATAGATCTATTCCAAAACAATTAGATGATGACAAAATTCCCAAAGATTGACATTCCTTTTTTCTATTTCTACTCAATAACGTACTAAAAGTTCCTTGATTTTTTTTAAGTGATTGTTGAATCCGTACCTTGGAATAAAGGAAATAAAATGGATTAATGTTAGTGTGATCTAACCCATTATCAGAGATCGATCCTGAACTTGAGGGACCATTCCTTTTTCGGCTGATATAGAAAAAATGGGATTTCACTAAGTCGATTCTTAGGAAATCACGAATTAGGCCATTTGTACTTATTTTAACAAAAGAAGCCCGGGCCGCTTCGATAGAAGAACTCTTTTTTTCTTGATCCCAATTCAACACTAAACAAGTACGAACTAATTGAATCCTTGTGTCCGAAATTCCCCGAATTGATTTATCATTTCCATAACCATAAAGAATATAATTGACAACTTGAAGTTTCAAATTCTCTTTTTCCTGCAATAGATCCGAGTAGAAAAGTGTTTCTAAATTTATACCGCCCGCTATTTCATATATGATTACCGGTCGAACCAAAACAAAATACTTTTTCCTGCTAGGTGTGATCCGTTGGACATAGAGCCAATTTTTCACTTTTTTTGATTCCTTTGATCCCTTCGTATTTGTTTTTACTGGTCCGGGTGATATCAAGATACCACTATATCGAGATATTTTATCTGTTTTTCCTGGAAAATGGATATCTCCAGAAAAGATTTTTAGTTCCATTTTTTTTTTTTTTCGCTCTAGGCGGACCAACCCGCCTACCCGACTTCTTGTATTTAAAGTGATTTTGGTATCTACTCCAATGATACTATTATTTTGTACCATTAGGGAAGAAGATTCAGGTAAAATGTAAACTTCCTCGGGAATGAAAAAAAAGCGATCTACTTGCATTTGGTATTTTGGCTTAAATTCTTTGACTCCTCGATATTCAATTAAATCTTCTTTTTCGACAATGGAATGCGCCCCGATAGCCCCATATTTAGTAATTCCTGAACAGTTTCTTCGGTATTGGGGATCATCAAAATAAGCAAAAATACTATTTCCACGGAACATACCATTTATAGGTATTTCAATCGAGATATCGGAGTGGGGCATTAGGCCGTTCTCTCGTTCTTGAATCGGTTGGAAGGGCATGATAAATCGATTTCTTCGCTTCTTTGCCAATAAATCAAAATTCTTGTGGGGAATAGCAGGATATACAAGATTATAATGACCAGTACAGAGGATTCGATTAAGTTCTGAATAATAAGAAACCCTCCCTTCTTTTTTACCCGAAAGATCTAAACTAAAGAATTTGTGTTTAACTTGATCATTTTTTATTGAAGGATTCGAAATATAACTTTTTTCGACAGAAAGAGAATGAATGTTCATTTGATCTTGATCCTTGTGTAGCGAAAACGGGATTATACTGGATCTGCGCGAATCCCCTGATAATATCCATAAATGGCTTGTTTTTGGTAAGAGATGGACATTACTATATCTAAATTCAGGTGCATGGTATACATCGGTACTCCAGTGCATTTCCCCTTCTGAATCGCAATAAATATGTTTTCGAACCCTCTCTGTAAAATTCAAAGTGTACGTTCCCGCGCGAATTTCAGCAATCACTTGTTCTGATTCTACATATTGGTCATTTTGAACTAAAAGAAAACTTTTTGGTGGAATAGTCACGTTCTGTATAATATCTTGACTTTCAATAGTTACATCCAAGTCTATATAACATAGAAAAGCGGGATGCCCGTGACGTGTACGTGTAGGATGAACCAAATGCTCATTAAATTTTATTTTTCCATTAGAGGGAGCTCGTACATGTTCTGCGGTACCCCCCGTGAATACTCCGCCCGTATGAAACGTTCTTAATGTTAGTTGAGTACCCGGTTCTCCAATGGATTGACCCGCAATAATACCTACAGCTTCTCCCAATTCCACCAGGTCACCATAAGTGGAACTCCGACCATAACATAATCGACAGATCCAAGATGTGCTTCTACAAGTAAAAGAAGTTCGAATAGATATTGGTTGTGTTCGAAAGGTTATGAATCGATTGACAAGCCCAATCCCAATATCTTGATTTCGAATGGCAATACATCGCGGACCCATATATATATTGTCTGCTAATACACGACCAATTAATGTTTGGATAAAAATTCTGTCCGACATCATCCCATTTCGAGGACTCACAGGGATACCTCGGGTGGTGCCACAATCAGTTCGACGTACAACAACGTGTTGAACTACTTCAACAAGTCTGCGTGTAAGATATCCAGCATCTGATGTTCGTACAGCAGTATCCACAACCCCTTTTCGGGCTCCATAGCAAGAAATGATATATTCTGTTAAAGACAGCCCTTCGCGTAAATTGCTTTGAATGGGTAAATCAATCATTTGTCCTTGTGGATCCGACATTAATCCTCTCATACCTACTAATTGGTGCACTTGAGATGCATTTCCCCTAGCTCCCGAGAAAGACATTATATGAACTGGGTTAAAGGATTCTGTCATCCTAAAATTTTGGTTCATTTCTTGTCGCAAATATTCACTTGTAGCATACCATATTTCAATGGATTGGCGTAATTTTTCTATCGCGTGTACGTTTCCATAATGGTGGTGTTTTTCAAAAATAAAACTTTGTTGTTCAGCATCTTGGACTAGCCATCCTTTAGAGGGTATTGTTAAAAGATCATCAATTCCTAATGAAATGGATGTAGCAGTAGCTTGCTGGAAACCCAGAGACTTTAATTGATCCAAGATGTGTGATGTATATGCCATTCCAAAGTGATCTATTAATCTGCTAATAAGTCGTTTGATACCAGTTCCATCTATCACTTTATTGTGAAAGACCAGATTGGCCCCTTCGGCCATAACTACCTCCATATTCTACTGAGTAGGGTTCGACAGTGGATTTGAAGTCAATGATTCGAAAACTTCCTTTTCTCGACTTGATTCGCGTAGAAATTCAGGAAATATGGTCCTAGTTGAACCAAAGGGATCTGAGAATTCACACCGATGTCATAGAATTATTTCACTTAGATTCCTATTAAATTAGGTACCGCTGAGGAAGCTTGGCAAAACCCTTGTATTGCTTCTTCGATTTCTCGATAAAGAGAAATCTGACCAACAGTGGTTCGAATGTATATACAAAGAATTTGTTTTTTTACACTTTTTACTATTAGATAGTGTCCATAAATCTCATGATAGGTACCAAAAGGTTCATAGTGACCTTCGACAAGAGCTTCTCTTGAAACAATAAGGCGTTGATCTAGGTTCCACCGGAGCCACAAAGGACTATCCAATTTTATTATTTTCTGCCG